ATTAATATTAATAATATAATGAATATTTAATATTAATAATATAATAATTTAATAATATAATAATTAATAATATAATAATATAATTAATATAATTAATAAAATAATATAAATTAATAATAAATAATAAAAAAAATTAAATAAAAAATATATATATATAAATATAAAAAATATATAAATATATAAATATATATAAAAATAGAAATTTATAAAATTTTTTATAAATTTCTATTATTATTATATTATTATTTATATATTATTATATATTAATTATTATTTATATAATATATATATAGTTATATAGATTATTTTAGTTATATAGATTATTTTATATATATTATTATAATATATATATATTATTATAATATATATTATATTATTATATATATTATAATTAATATATTAATTATATATATTATTATTTATATTAATATATTATATATTAATATAAATATATTATTATTTATATATATATATATTTCTAATTAATTTAGAATTATATTCTATTATCTATTATTAGAATTCTATTCTATTATTAGAATTATATTCTATTATTATTTAGAATTATATTCTATTATTATTTAGAATTATATTCTATTATTATTTAGAATTATATTTAGAATTCTATTATATTATTATTTATTATTATATTTATTATTATTTATATTATATATTAATATTATTATATTTATTATTATTTATATTAATATTATTTATATATATATATATTATTTATATTTTATATTAATATATTATTTTATTATTTATTTTTATTATTTATAATATAATTATAATAGAATTTATAATTATATAATTATAATAAATAAATTATAATAATATAATTATAATAATTATAATTATAATATAATTATAATAATTATAATTTCAATTAATTGAAATTCTTATTTTATAAATTTATTATAAATTATAAATTATATTATAAATTATAAATTATAAATTATATTATAAAATAAATTTTATTATAAAATTATAAAATAAATTATATTATAATTTATAATATATAATAATATATAATAAATAAATTTATAAAATTTATATTTATATTTATAATTTATATTTATAATATATAATAAATAAATTAAAATAAATTATTAATTTATTAATTATTATATATTCTAAATTAGAATTAGAATTTCTTAAATTTCATAAGAGGAACTTAACTCCTTTAGTTTAGAGAGAGAGGAGGGGCGGATGTAGCCAAGTGGATCAAGGCAGTGGATTGTGAATCCACCATGCGCGGGTTCAATTCCCGTCGTTCGCCCACTATCACTATACACTATAATAACTATAATATATAATATATATAATATAATTATGAATTCTATTAATTATATATAATTATATTAATTATATATAATATTAATTATATATAATATAATTATATTAAATTCTATTTATATTATTTATATTAAATTATATTTATATTATAATAATATTATATAATATATTATAATATATATAATATTAATTATATATAATATAATTATATTAAATTCTATTTATATTATTTATATTAAATTATATTTATATTATAATAATATTATATAATATATTATAATAAATATAATTAATAATAAATAGAATTATAATATATAATAAAATAATAATAATAATAATAAAATAATATAATAAAAAAAATAATTAATAATAAATAGAATTATATAATAAATAGAATTATAATAAAATAATAATAATAAAATAATATAATAAAAAAAATAAGAAAATAATATAATAAAATAATAATTTTATTTTTATATTTTATTTTTATATTTATATATTTATAATAATAAATTATAATAATAAATAATAATATAATTAAAAATTAATTAAAAATTAAAATATAATTAATAATAATATAATTAATAAATTATTAAAAAATTATTAAATTATTATAATTATAATTTATTATAATTAATATAATTTATTATAATTTATTATAATTAATATATAATAATTAATATATATTATTTTATTATAATTAATATATATTATAATTAATATAATTAATATAAAATATAATTAATATAATTATTAATATAATTATTAATTAATATAATTATTATATTAATATAATTAATAAATTCTTATAATTATTATATATAATTATTCTAAATAAATTCAAATAAATTCAAATAAATTCAAATAAATTCTTATATTATAATTATTATAATTAATATAATTATTCTAATTAAATTATTATAATTAATATAATATATTATAATTAATATAATATATTATTATAATTAAATATAATATATTATTATAATTAATATAATAATAATATAATTAATAAATTATTATATTATATATTATATAAATTATTATATTATATATTATAATTAATATAATATAATTAAATTAATATAATAAATATAAATTAATATAATAAATATAAATTAATATAATTAATATAAATTATAAATATAATTAATATAATAAATTATTATAATTAATATTATATTATATATTATATTATATATTATAATTAATATAATATATTATAATTAATATAATAAATTCGAATTATTATAATTAATAAAAATAAATTCGAATAATTTAATATATAATATTAATAATTTAATATATAATATAATTTTAATAAAATTTTAATAAATTTAATATATTAATATATAATATAATATAAATTAGAATATAATTATTTAATTAATTATTTAATTATTATTTAATATAATAATATATTAATATATAATTATATAATATAAATATAAATAATATAATATAAATATAAATTAGAATATAATTATTTAATTATTATAATTTAATTATTATAATTAATATAATTAATAAATTTTATAATTAATATAATTAATAAATTATTATATTATATATTTATTATATATTATTATATTATAATTATTATATTATATATTCTAATTATTAGAATTAATATATTATTATAATTAATATAATAATAATAAATATAAATTATTCTAATTATTAGAATTAATATATTATTATAAATATATTATTATTATTATTATAAATATATTATTATAATTAATATAATAAATATAAATTAATATAATTCTAATAAATTAATATAATATAATAAATTTATTAGAATTAATATTAATATAATAAATATAAATTAATATAATAAATTAATATAATATAATAAATTCTTATTTATTATAATTAATATTATATTATATAATATTATATATTATAATTAATAATTATAATTAATATAATAAATTAGAATATATTATATATATTATAATTAATATTTAATATAATAAATTAAATTATAATTATTATAATTAATAAATTATAATAATTTCATAAAAATTATAATAATTTAATAAATTTAATATATAATAAATTTAATATATAATATAATATAATATAAATTCTAATAATATTAGAATATAATATTAGAATATAATATATAATATAAATAATTATAATATTATAATATAATATATAATATAAATAATCAATAATCATTTTATTCCCATAGAACCTCCTAGATAAATAAAATTTATTCTTCCTGAATGAGCCCCTATGTATACATTTAGATATGATGTATACATTTAGATATGTAAATATTTATATTTATATATGTATTTATATATGTATATGTATATGTAGTATATGTAAATATACTATATACATAGTATGTATATGTAGTATATGTAAATATACTATATACATAGTATATACATAGGTATATGCAGTAGACTCATAGTGGCTTCTTCATGAATTGAGGAAAATGGGCCCTTTTAACTCAGCGGTAGAGTAACGCCATGGTAAGGCGTAAGTCATCGGTTCAAATCCGATAAGGGGCTTTTTCCACGAAGCTCCAGTCTTAAGTCTTAGTCTTCATTTTTCGGCGGAGAATAGCGATATTTTTTTCTATAATAAAAAAAAAAAAGGCAACCGCCCGCATAATGTAATGAGTTATCATTCTAATGAACTAGAGAATGAATTATAGGTATAAAGTTGAGCATTTCATTTGTTCATTAGAATGAAACATTTGTTCATTATGATGATAAGTAATCGCACTTATTAGGAGGACTGCTCTGTCACTACAGACTATACTTCTCCTCCTTTTTCATTATCATTATTCCTATTTTGAGTCCTGGGACATAGATATTCTAGATAATAAATTTTGATTATGAATCAACAAACCGAAGTATTCCTACTTCTCCACTGTTCCAATAAAATCTATCGGAAAAATGAGAAATCAAGAAAAGAAAAAGTAAGTGGACCTAACTCATTGAATCATGACTATATCGGCTATTCTGATATTAAAAAATATTCGATAGAGATGAAATTGTGGAATTTGTCGATATTTCCGATTGAATCTTCTTGTTCCTAGATGCTCCATAGGAATAAATCGCTATTCCTTTCCTCCACAGAGAATATGGATATCGGATCATGGCTTCATGTACCCAATATTTACCCATATTGATGCATCAGATATTTTATTTTTCTTCCGACAATGCAATAGAGAACGAATGAGAAAAAGGGACTTTAATTTCCAGTCTCCATTTCCTATTTTATTTAATTGAGATTTAGGGGCAAGGACAAAAAATAAAATATAAAGAATTTTCCCCTTTTTGTTTTATGCCGAAAAAGTAAAGATAGAAATATTCAAAATTGCTTTTTTGTTCGACCCGTGAAAAAGGGTATACTCTGGAATTTTAGATTTATACGAAGGAAATATAACTAAAGAATAAAGAAGACAATAACAAACAAAAAAGAATCAAATAAAGGAAAGAAATTTATATAAGAAATTTATAGAATTTATAATTTATAGAATATATATATATAATATATATATATAATATAGAATATATATATATAATATTTCTTATATTTATATATATATATATATATATATAAGAATATATATAAGAAATAAGAAATAAGAAATTTATATAAGATATATAAGAAATTTATATAAGATATATAAGAAATCAGAAATTATAGAATTTATATAAGAAATAAGAAATTGA